AACCATTTCATTTTACCAAGTTCCACGTTAGCCAGATTAGTCAACATTTATATGTTTCGATGCAACAACAAGATTTTATTTTTAACAAGTAGTTTTGTTGGTTGGTTAATTGGTCACATTTTATTCATGAAATGGGTTGGATTGGTATTATTCTGGATACGGCAAAATCATTCTATTCGATCTAATAAGTATCTTGTGTCAGAATTGAGAAATTCTATGGCTCGAATCTTTAGTATTCTCTTATTTATCACCTGTGTTTACTATTTAGGCAGAATGCCGTCGCCTATTGTCACTAAGAAACTGAAAGAGAAAGAAACCTCAGAAACGGAAGAAAGCGATGTAGAAACAACTTACGAAATGAAGGAGACTAAACAGGAACAAGAGGGATCCACCGAAGAAAACCTTTTTTCGGAAGAAAAGGAGGATCTGGACAAAATAGATGAAACGGAAGAGATCCGAGTGAGTGGAAAGGAAAAAACAAAGGATGAATTTCACTTGAAAGAGGCACGCTATCAAGATAGCCCAGTTTACGAAGATTCTGATCTGGAGACCCATCAAGAAAATTGGGAATTGGGAAGACTGAAAGAAGAGAAAAAGAAAAGAATGTTGTGGGTTAAAAAAGTTAAAAAAACTTTTGTCTATTTTCTTTTCGATTATAAACGATGGAATCGTCCATTACGATATATAAAAAATTCTAAATTAGAAAATGCTTTACGCAATGAAATGTCACAATTTTTTTTTTTTACATGTATGAGTGACGGAAAGAAAAAAATATCCTTTACATATCCGCCCAGTTTATCAACTTTTTCGGAAATGCTAGAACAAAGAATTTCTTTGTACATAATAGAAAAACTATATGACGAAGATCTTTATGATTCTTGGATTTATACTAATGAAAAAAAAAAGCGCAATTTGAACAATGAATTGAGAAGTAGAATCAAAATTATAGAAAAAAATGAGGGATCCCCTAGTCTGGATATGCTTGAAAAAAGAACCATATTATGTGATGATGAAAAAAAAAAAAAATGCTTGCCAAAAGCATATGATCCTTTTTTCAACGGACCATATCGAGGAATGAGAAAAAAATTCTATTCACGCGCAATCATGAATACTTATACAGATACAGAAGATTTAGTAGAATTTTTTTTTATAAATAAGATTCATGATCTACTTCTTAATGATTCCGTAAAACTTCACCCTCAATCATTTTTAAATTCTACAGAAGAAAAAGAAATTGATTCAGAAAGTCAAGCAAAATATTTGCAATTTGTATTTGATGTAATTACAACATATACAAAAGATCAAAAAAAAATGAAAAAGGAATCTGTTGGAATTAGAATAGAAGAACTCAGTAAAAAGGTTTCTCGATGGTCATACAAATTAACCGAGAATTTGTTGGAAGAAGAGGAAGAAGAAAATGAAGAAGCATTGGAGGAAGAAGATTTTGCGATTCATTCAAGAAGAGCCAGACGTGTGATAATTTCTAACGATAATGATCAGAATACCCATTTTTTTTCTATTTCTAGTATTCAGAATATTAGTAACACTGATAAAAATGATGATCAAATGGAAGAGGAAGAGGTGTCTTTGATACGTTACTCAAAACAATCGGATTTTCGCCGCAATCTAATCAAAGGATCCATGCGCGCTCAAAGACGTAAAACAGTTATTTGGAACCTCTTTCAAGTAAATGTACATTCCCCACTTTTTTTGGATCGTCTAGACAAAACATCTTTTTTTTCGTTTTTTGATATTGATATCAACGAAATGAAGAATCTCATTTTTAGGAATTGGATGGGCAGAGAACAAGAATCAGAACTAAAAATTTCCTATTTTGAAAATGAAGATACAAAAGAAGAAAAGGAGAAAGAGGAAAAAATATATAAAAATGAACAAATAGAAATATCAGAAGCTTGGGATACCTTTATATTTACTCAAGTAATAAGAGGCTTGATGTTAGTAACCCAATCTTTTCTTAGAAAAAACATTATATTACCTTCATTGATAATAGCCAAAAATATTTTCCGTATGTTATTATTCCAAGTTCCCGAGTGGGACGAGGATTTTAAGGAATGGAATAGAGAAATGCATATTAAATGCACCTATAATGGTGTTCAATTATCAGAAAAAGAGTTTCCCCAAGATTGGTTGATAGATGGTATTCAGATAAAGATTCTATATCCTTTCTGTCTAAAACCTTGGAGAAAATCTAAGGCACGATCTCATCATAGAGATCTAATGAAAAAAAAAGATAAAAAAACAAATTTTTGTTTTTTAACAGTCTGGGGAATGGAAGCGGAACTTCCCTTTGGTTCTCCCCGAAAACGACCTTTTTTTTTTGAACCTATTTATAAAGAACTCCAAAAAAGAAAAAAAAAGGTGAAAAATAAATTTTTACAAGTTCTAAAATCTTTAAATAAAAAAAGAAAAACCTTTCTAAAAGTTAGAAAAGAAAAAACAAAAGGAGTCATCAAAATAGTTCGAGTTATAAAACTAATAATGAAAAAACTGGAGAAAGTAAATCCAAATTTATTATTTGAATTGAGGAAAGAAAAAGTATATGAACCGAACGAAAACAAAAAAGATTTCAAAAGAAATAATAAGATTATTCGCGAATCGTCCGTTCTAAATCGAACGATGAATTTGTTAAATCATTCACTAATAGAAAGAAGAATGAAAGATCTTTCTGATAAGACAATCAAAATAAGGAATCAAATTGAACGAACCGCAAAAGACAAGAAAAAAAAAGAACTAATTTATGATAATAAAAGATCGGGATCACAGAAACATATTTGGAAAATATTAAAAAAGAAAAATATCCGATTAATGCGTAAATCACACTACTTTATCAAATCATTCATTGAAAAAATATACATAGATATTTTGCTATGTACCATTACCGTTTCTAAGATCAATGCACAACTTTTTTTTAAATCAACAAAAAAGATCTTTAATAAATCCATTTACAACAATGAAATAAATCAAGAACAAGAAAGAATTGATGAAACAAATCAAAATACAATGAATTTTATTTTGACTATAAAAAAATTGTTTTCAAATACTGATAATACTAAGAATATCAATCAAAATTCCAATACTTATTTGAACTTCTCTTCCCTGTCCCAAGCATATGTTTTTTACAAAATATCACAAAACCAATTACTTAATAAGTATAATTTGAGACCTGTACTTCAATATGAAGGAAGCTATCCCTTTTTTAAGGATAATTTAAAAGACTATTGTATGATACATGGAATATTTAATTCCAAATCAAGACATAATAAAATTCATACGTATGGAATGAACGAATGGAAAAACTGGTTAAAAGGTCATTATCAATACGATTTATCTCAGTCTCGATGTATGATTCAAAATAAGGAATCAAACCAATTGGATTTATATAAAAAATACCAATTTCTTTATTCCATGAATAAAAATAACTATGCAGCAAATTTATTTATGAGTGACAAATGGAAAAAACATTACAGATATGATCTTTTATCATATAAATATATATGCCTCCCTAATTTATACATTTATGGATCAACATTAGAAAGAAATGGGGACCAAGAAATTCCATATCATTTCAATACATCGAAACCTGAATCATTTTATGTATTGGTAAGTATACATAGTAATGATTATATAGAAAAAGGATATCTTATTGATAGGAATACAAATTTGGATAGAAAATATTTTGATTGTAGAATTCTTCATCTTTGTTTTATAAATAATATTGATATCTGGACCGATATACATATTGGCATCAAGATTCAGAAAAATACTAAGACTGAAATTAATAATTTAAAAAAAATGGAAAAAAAAGATCTTTTTTATCCTACAATTTATCAAGAGATCAAACCATGCAATCAAAAAAGTTTCTTTTTTGATTGCATGGGAATGAATAAAGAAAGGTTATATAATACCGCATCAAATCATGATACTATATCCAATCTAGAAACTTGGTTCTTCCCAGAATTTGTGCTACTTTTTGATGTATATAAAATTAAACCTTGGATCATCCCAATCAAATCACTCTTTTTTCATTTTTCTAGAAATGAAAAAAGTAAAAACATTAACATAAATTCAAAAAAATCATCTAATGAAAAAAAAGATCTTGAATTAGGAAATTTCAAGCAGGAAGAAAACGAACAACAGGTCCAAAGAAATCTTGTATGGAATCTACTAAAACAAAAAAATAAAAAAGATGTTGAAGAAGATTACGCAAGATTAGAAATAAAAAAAAAACAATATCAATATAAGAACAAGAATGAAATGGAACTAGATTTCTTTTTGAAAAAATATTTACTTTTTCAACTAAGATGGGCTAATTCCTTAAATAATAAAATAATGAAAAATATCGGGGTATATTGTCTCCTACTTAGACTGATAAATCCAAAGGAAATTGCTATATCTTCGATTCAAAGAGGTGAAATAGATCTAGACGAAATGCTGATTCAAAAGGACCTAGTTCTTGCAGAATTGATAAGAAAGGGAATATTTATTATTGAACCAATTTGTCTATCTATACGAAGGGATGAAAAATCTATTATATATCAAACTATGGATATTTCATTGGTCGATAATAAGAAGCATCAAACAAATAAAAAATACACAAAAAAAAGATATATTGAGAAAAGGGGGTTTGAAAAACCCATTGCACGACACAGCAACATATTTTTGAGTGGAGACAAAAATAATTATGATTTACTTGTTCCTGAAAATATTCTATCTCCCAGACGTCGTAGAGAATTTCGAATTCGAATTTGTTTCAATTCCCAGAATTTTAATGTTGTGGATAGAAATCCAATATTTTGCAATGAAAACAAAATAAGAAACTGCGGTCGATTTTTGAATGAGGACAAACATATTAATACAGATAGAAAAAATTTCATTAAATTCAAATTTTTTCTTTGGCCCAATTATCGATTAGAAGACGTAGCTTGTATGAATCGCTATTGGTTTGATACCAATAACAGCAGTCGTTTCAGTATGTCAAGAATACATATGTATTCACAATTCAGAATGAATTCAATTCCAATGAAAAATGAAAAAAATTTATAGTGGATTTCCTACATATCGTGTAACCTATTTGGTAGATGAAAGCCGAAACATATACACTATGTAATATTCTAATACATGATGCTGATTTCATAGTGTATCAATTTTCGCTAGGAAGAGCGGAATCCTTTTAAGTAAAAAAAGAAAGTGTTCTCTTTCGTGAATACATATATGTTTTGTATATTTGATCCAAATATACAAAACATAAAAACATAAACCACATAAATAAAAAACCAAAGTAGTATATGAATGAAATCCAATTTTGATGTATACTAGATGAAAATAACTGGCATAATAAATATTATTATTTTTCCTGATTAGTAAAATTCACAGAAAAGAAATATAGAAATTTAAATTTATGGTCAAAAATTCATTCATCTCAGTTATTACACAAGAAGAAAAAGAAAAAAATAGTGGGTCTGTTGAATTTCAAGTATTCAATTTCACTAGTAAGATACGGAGACTTACTTCACATTTAAAATTGCACAAAAGAGATTTTTTATCGCAAAGGGGTCTACGAATAATTCTGGGAAAACGTCAACGATTATTGACTTATTTGTCAAAGAAAAATAAAGTGCGTTATAAGAAATTAATGGATCAGTTAGATATTCGGGAACCAAAAACTCGTTAATTAATTTTGAATTTATTCTTTGAGTTTCTTATTATTTTCTTATTATTATCCTTGTTCTCTTTTAATTATTTTTTTATTAGTTCAGTTATTATTTTTTTTTATTTTACATTTTAAAAAATTCATGAAATAATGAATTAAGGAAAAAAATATGACTGTACCGGTTACAAGAAAAAATTTTATAATAGTTAATATGGGCCCTCACCACCCATCAATGCATGGTGTTCTTCGGCTGATCGTTACTCTGGATGGTGAAGATGTTATTGACTGTGAACCTATATTAGGCTATTTACACAGAGGGATGGAAAAAATAGCGGAGAACCGAACAATTATACAATATTTGCCTTATGTAACACGTTGGGATTATTTAGCTACTATGTTCACAGAAGCAATAACAGTAAATGCACCAGAACGATTGGAAAGTGTTCAAGTGCCTAAAAGGGCCAGTTATATCAGAGTTATTATGCTGGAGCTGAGCCGTATAGCCTCCCATTTGTTATGGCTTGGACCTTTTATGGCCGATATCGGTGCACAGACTCCTTTTTTCTATATTTTAAGAGAGAGGGAATTAATATATGATCTATTTGAAGCCGCCACAGGTATGCGGATGATGCATAATTATTTCCGCATCGGAGGAGTAGCTGCGGATTTACCTTATGGCTGGATAGATAAATGTTTTGATTTCTGTGATTATTTTTTAACAGAAGTTGTTGAGTATCAAAAACTCATTACGCGAAATCCCATTTTTTTGGAACGAGTTGAAGGAGTGGGCATTATTGGTGGGGAGGAGACAATAAATTGGGGTTTATCAGGACCCATGTTACGAGCTTCTGGAATCCAATGGGATCTTCGTAAAGTTGATCGCTATGAGTGTTACAATAAATTTGATTGGGAAGTCAAATGGCAAAAAGAAGGCGATACATTAGCTCGTTATTTAGTAAGAATCGGTGAAATGCAAGAATCCATAAAAATCATTCAACAGGCTCTAGAAGGAATTCCTGGGGGACCTTATGAGAATTTAGAAAACCGGCGTTTTCATAGGACAAAGAATTCCGAATGGAATAATTTTGAATATAGATTTATTACTAAAAAACTTTCACCCAATTTTGAATTGTTAAAACAAGAACTTTATGTAAGGGTAGAGGCCCCAAAAGGAGAATTAGGAATTTATTTAATAGGAGATAATAGTGTTTTCCCCTGGAGATGGAAAATTCGTCCACCTGGTTTCATCAATTTGCAAATTCTTCCCCAGCTAGTTAAAAGAATGAAATTGGCTGATATCATGACGATACTAGGTAGTATAGATATCATTATGGGAGAAGTTGATCGTTGAAATGATAATTGATACGACAGAAGTACAAACTATTAATTCTTTTTATAGATTAGAATTCTTAAAAGAAGTCTATGGACTCATATGGATTTTTGTCCCCATTTTAACCCTTGTATTAGGAATCACAATGGGAGTATTAGTCATTGTGTGGTTAGAAAGAAAAATATCTGCAGCAATACAACAACGTATTGGACCTGAATATGCCGGTCCTTTAGGAATTCTTCAAGCTTTAGCGGATGGGACCAAACTACTTTTGAAAGAGGATCTTCTTCCATCTAGAGGTAATATTCGTTTATTTAGGGTCGGACCTTCTATAGGTTTTATATCAATTCTACTAAGTTATTTAGTAATTCCTTTTGGATATCACCTTGTTTTAGCAGATCTCAGTATAGGTGTTTTTTTATGGATTGCTTTTTCAAGTATTGTCCCCATTGGTCTTCTTATGTCAGGATATGGATCAAATAATAAGTATTCCTTTTCAGGTGGTCTACGAGCTACAGCTCAATCGATTAGTTATGAAATACCATTAACTCTATGTGTGTTAGCAATATCTCTACGTGTGATTCGTTGGAACATGAATTTTTTTTATCTCTTTTCTAGAAAAGAGATAAAAAATGAATTGAAATACAATAAAATAGAAATAGAATTCATATAATTCGATATTTAAATATGAATATGAAATAAAAGAATAAAAAAAATCTTTTTTTTTTTTTTTAACATTTCAGTTCGATGAGTTAAACCAGATAGTTATATGAGTGAAACAAAACTGCTTCTCAATTTGCAGTAAAACAATAAAAATCTCATTCCCTAGGTACAAGAAGAAATTTGAAGTAAACATAAGTTGTTTACCCCAAGATTGAGATTATTTTTTTAGTCGTCATATCTTGAAGCGGATGCAAAAGATCAACTGTATTTCTAACTATACTGGGGATCAATCAAAAAGAAGTGGGCAGTTAGGAACACCAAAGTACGCAAAGGATGAGTAATGGAAATAATGTAAGGTATTAAAAAAAGGGATTTTTGCATAAAACTTTGCATAAAACGAATCATAATAAGGGCTTGAAGTTGGTAGAAATGATCAAGCAGTACTTCCCCACGATTCCGATCTAGAGTATGCTACTATTCGCTGATTAAATAAATGACTATCAAGAACGAATTAATCCTTTATTTTCTTTCCTTTTTTTTAGTTTTCAGAAAGAAGAACAGGAACAAGACAAATAGAATGCAATACGATAATATAATAAAAAAGAATAAAACGGGAATAATAAGAAAATATTTCTTTCTTCATACATATGCATATGGAAATTCTTATCATGATTCATTAACTAATGCCCAATTCTTTCTATTTAGGAATAGAACCAGTATTTGATTGAAGGATTAAGTTATTGCTGAACAAAGATAAATTTTGATTATTTTCATTAGAATATCATTATAAGGGATGAGATCAATTCGGAAGTGCTTTTTCTTATTCTAACAGACAGAATGTTATTGGTCGAATTGAGGACTCTCCAACCTCCAATTTCTCTTTACATTGTATTTACCTAAGGTCCAAGGAGAGCTATAATACTAAACTAGTCCTTACCTTACATTTCTTTGTGACCATAGAGGAGCCGTATGAAACTTAGGTTTCATGTACGGTTTTGGAATAGCGATGGGAGCAGTGATGCTATCATCGACTATAATTATCTAACAGTTCGAGTACAGTTGATATAATTGAGGCACAGTCCAAATATGGTTTTGGGGGATGGAATCTGTGGCGTCAGCCCATAGGGTTTCTAGTTTTTATAATGTCTTCTCTAGCAGAATGTGAAAGATTACCTTTTGATTTACCAGAAGCAGAGGAGGAATTAGTAGCAGGTTATCAAACCGAATATTCAGGTATAAAATACGGATTCTTTTATCTTGCTTCTTACCTAAATTTATTAGTTTCGTCATTATTTGTAACAGTTCTTTACTTAGGTGGGTGGGATTTTTCTATTCCGTACATATCTCTTACTGAACTTTTTGGAATAAATAAAATGTTTAGAGTCTTTGTAATAGCAATTAGTATCTTTATTACATTAGCTAAAGCTTATTTGTTTCTGTTCATTCCTATCACAACAAGATGGACTTTACCTAGGATGAGAATGGATCAATTATTAAATCTTGGATGGAAATTTCTTTTACCTATTTCTCTAGGTAATCTATTATTGACAACTTCTTTTCAACTTGTTTCACTATAAATAAAAATAAGAAATTAAGAGAAAACAATAATGAATATTCTATATTCATAACTTACATAACTTATCTCAACCAAGAGAAAGAAACATAAATTTTATTCATGGATATCTAAAATATGTTACCTATGGTTACTGGGTTCATGAATTATGGCAAACAAACAATACGAGCCGCAAGGTACATTGGACAAAGTTTCATAATTACCTTATCCCATACAAATCGTTTACCTGTAACTATTCAATATCCTTATGAAAAATCAATCACATCAGAACGTTTTCGTGGTCGAATCCACTTTGAATTTGATAAATGTATTGCTTGTGAAGTATGTGTTCGCGTATGTCCAATAGACCTTCCCATTGTTGATTGGAAATTTGAAAAAGATATTAAGAAAAAACAATTGCTTCATTATAGTATTGATTTTGGTGTCTGTATATTTTGCGGTAACTGTGTCGAGTATTGTCCAACAAACTGTTTATCGATGACTGAAGAATATGAGCTTTCCACTTATGATCGTCACGAATTGAATTATAATCAAATTTCTTTAGGTCGGTTACCAATCTCAATAATTGGAGATTACACAATTCAAACAGTTATGGATTCAACAAATCAAATGAAAAAATAAAAACCTCTTGCTTGGTTCAAGAACGATTACCAATTACTAAGATTTGTCTTGTAATAAAGTAAGTAGGATTAGCCAAATAATTTTATTTTATCTATCTAATGATATTCATTTTTTTCATTCAATTAGGAAGGTATCATATAAAAAAATAGTTTCTTTCCTGCACCCTTAGTAAGGTCATGAAATATTTCGACTGATTTATTTATCTTTTATTTCATAATGGATTTACCTGGACCAATACATGATATTCTTGTAGTATTTCTGGGATCAGTTCTTATATTAGGAGGTCTGGGAGTAGTATTACTTACCAATCCCATCGATTCTGCCTTTTCATTGGGATTGGTTCTTGTTTGTATATCCTTATTCTATATTTCATTGAATTCCTATTTTGTAGCTGCCGCGCAGTTCCTTATTTATGTGGGAGCCATAAATGTATTAATCATATTTGCTGTAATGTTCATGAACGGTTCAGAATATTCCAATGATTCCTATTTGTGGACCGTTGGAGATAGGATCACTTCACTGGTTTGTACAAGTATTTTTTTTTCATTAATGACTACTATCCCAGATACGTCATGGTCCGGAATTTTTCGGACTACAAGATCAAATCAGATTATAGAACAGGACTTAATAAGTAACGTTCAACAAATTGGTATTCATTTATCCACAGATTTTTATCTTCCTTTTGAACTCATTTCTATAATTCTTTTAGTTTCTTTGATAGGTGCAATTACTATGGCTCGTCAATAATCTAATATAATAAGAACTTCTTTTTTTTTTCATTAAAGAATGAAAATGTATTTAATTTATTTTATTGAAATCTACTGTGAATATCTTCTTTTGTTCTGTAATTCTTCTATATCTAGTCAACTGAATCGGTTTAATTTTTGTTCGTTCATATTGAAATGAATCAAGATAGATGAGGAATTTATCAATGATGTTAGAGCATGTACTTTTTCTAAGTGTTTATTTATTTTCTATCGGTATCTATGGACTGATCACAAGCCGAAGTATGGTTAGAGCACTTATGTGTCTTGAGCTTATACTGAATTCGGTGAATATAAATCTCGTCACATTTTCCGATATATTTGATAGTCGGCAATTAAAAGGAGAAATTTTCTCAATCTTTGTTATAGCCATTGCAGCTGCTGAAGCAGCTATTGGACTAGCTATTGTTTCGTCGATCCATCGTAACAGAAAATCAACTCGTATCAATCAATCAAATTTGCTGAATAATTAGTCATAATTATTATATTTTCACATATAAATCAAAACATAAGACTTTTAGGATATTCTGAATATTCTAATATAGAATCTAATAGAATTAGAATAGTAAGATAATTTAATTAGAATTAAATAGAATATAATATTTTATTATTATTATTTTCTTTCTTCTCTTTTTTCATATAAATTTATGATTTAGAGTTACTAACCTATTCTATCACTAACCTAATAACAAACGTATTAATCTGATATATAATATATCACCTTAATTCTATTTCTATATACTAGAATCTTTCTATATTTATCTTTCTATATGTATATGAATATATACATATAGAAAGATAGTAAATTTAACATGAATTGAATTCATAAACTCATATTTCATGGTTATTGAAATGAAAATCAAAGTATCTTGGCCCTTTCTCATAAACAGATTATAAAATCTATTGATTCTTAAAATTTTGATAAATCATTGATTCGTCTGGTGTCTACAATAGAAAATAGATGATTTATTTCATTTTCTTATTTTCTTTTACCAGATCGAAAATCTTTTGTGCTCAAAACTGGAATTTATAGACCCAATGTCACATTCAGTAAAGATTTATGATACATGTATAGGATGTACCCAATGTGTTCGAGCTTGCCCCACGGATGTATTGGAAATGATACCTTGGGACGGATGTAAAGCTAAGCAAATTGCTTCTGCGCCAAGAACCGAAGATTGCGTAGGTTGTAAAAGATGTGAATCCGCTTGTCCAACGGATTTTTTGAGTGTCCGTGTTTATTTATGGCATGAAACAACTCGCAGCATGGGTCTTTCTTATTGATATGTGACAAAAAATTCCACTTGAATCATTTGATTCCTCTTTACCGACAAAAGCCCGTACTCGAGAAAAGAAAATATATTATTCTTCTCCCGAGCACGGGGTTTTCTGGTCTAATTTTATCTTGTCTTTATCACGAGTTATTTTCCTTGGTTAACAATACTTATTGTTTTGCCCATATTCGCGGGTTCTTCAATTGTCTTTTTCCCTCATAGGGGAAATAAGGCGTATAGGTGGTATACTCTATGTATATGTATACTAGAGCTCCTTCTAATGACTTATGTATTTTGTTATCATTTTCAATTGGACGATCCATTAACCCAATTGAAGGAGGATTTTCAATGGATCAATCTTTTTGATTTTCACTGGAGACTGGGAACCGATGGACTTTCCATAGGACCCATTTTACTGACAGGATTTATCACTACTTTAGCTACTTTAGCAGCTTGGCCAGTTACTCGAAATCCGCGATTTTTCTATTTCTTGATGTTAGCAATGTATAGTGGCCAAATAGGATCATTTTCTTCTCGAGACCTTTTACTTTTTTTCATCATGTGGGAATTAGAATTAATTCCTGTTTACTTACTTTTATCCATGTGGGGAGGAAAAAAACGCCTGTACTCGGCTACAAAGTTTATTTTGTGCACTGCCGGAGGTTCCATTTTTCTCTTAATAGGAGTTCTAGGTATGGGTTTATATGGTTCCAACGAACCAACATTAGATTTAGAAAAATTAGCTAATCAATCGTATCCTGCAGCATTGGAAATAATACTCTATTTTGGTTTTCTTATTGCTTATGCTGTCAAATCGCCGATGATACCCCTACATACATGGTTACCAGATACCCACGGGGAAGCACATTACAGTACATGTATGCTTTTAGCTGGAATCTTATTAAAGATGGGAGCATATGGATTAATTCGGATCAATATGGAATTATTAGCTCACGCTCATTCTAGATTATCTCCCTGGTTGGTGATAGTAGGAATAATACAAATCATTTATGCAGCTTCAACCTCTCTCAGTCAACGCAATTTAAAAAAACGTATTGCCTATTCTTCCGTATCTCACATGGGTTTCATAATTATAGGAATTGGTTCTATAACTGGCATGGGACTTAATGGAGCTATTTTACAAATAATCTCTCATGGATTAATTGGTGCTGCACTTTTTTTCTTAGCAGGAACAAGTTGTGATAGAATACGTTTTGTTTATCTCGAAGAGATGGGGGGGATATCTATCCCAATGCCAAAAATATTTACCATGTTTAGTAGTTTCTCGATGGCTTCTCTTGCATTGCCAGGAATGAGTGGTTTTGTTGCAGAATTCTTAGTCTTTTTTGGAATAATTACCAGCCCAAAATATCTTTTCATGCCAAAAATGTTAATTACTTTTGTAATGGCAATTGGAATGATAATAACTCCTATTTTTTTATTATCTATGTTACGTCAGATTTTCTATGGATACAAGCTATTCAATATTCCAAACTCGAATTTTTTTGATTCTGGACCACGAGAACTTTTTATTTCGATATGTATCTTTTTACCTGTAATAGGAATTGGTATTTATCCTGATTTCGTTCTCCCGTTATCGGTTGACAAGGTACAAGTTCTAATATCTAATTATTTTTATAGATACTAATTCTTTTTTTTTAGATTCAATAATAAATGAAATAAAATTCATTAATTGGAAAGAAAGTCTTCTAATTCTTTGACTTTCATATTTTCACGATTCTTCGTTGTACAATGAAAAAAAAAAAGGAAAGGTTAATTAGAATTGTAATGAAATACATCTAAAGTTTTTGAGAACCATTTAAATAGAGGAATTATTCAAAAGGTTCTCAAAAACTCGCACAAAATTTCATTATGTATCAGACGATTTTTTTATGTATTCTTCATATCGAAACAAAAAGTTCTCGTGGTGTAGTTTATTTTATTCAATTAGATATTAATTGGAATGAACCATAACTATGGAACCCGATTCCTAATAGATTGATCCCAAAATAGCATATCCAAATTAGAAGAAATCCTATAGAAGCTACAAATGCCGAATTTGTGCCTTGATCTTGCAATTTTGAATTTGTTCTAGTATGTAAATAAATTGCAAATATGGTCCAAGTAATAAATGCCCAAGTTTCCTTAGGGTCCCAATTCCAATAAGAACCCCATGCTTCATTAGCCCATACTGCTCCAGAAAGAATGCCTATGGTTAAAAAGGTAAACCCTAAACTAATGACACGATAACTCCAATAATCTAAACGCTGAATTAATTGATATTTGTAAAAATTTTGAACTGATAGGAAAAAAGTCTTTTTTAATACACTTCCTTTTTCGTTCAAATATTCCATATTACCAAAGAAAAACGATTTCCTTAAACTTAAAAAATTCTTGAAAAAATTGATTTTTTTTTGAAATGTAATCACTATAAGAGCAATTGATAATAATGATCCGCATAAAAGAGCTGCATAGCTCAATAGCATCATACTGACATGCATCATTAACCACTGAGATTGTAGAGCAGGTACTAATATTGCGGGTTGATGCATTTCATTTGAAAGGCCTGACGTGGCGAAACCTTGGGTAAAAATGGCACTTGGTGCAGTTATTACGCTTAAATCATTTTTATGATTCCCAAGATACGGAATCATATGAATAATGGATAAACTCCATGAAAGGAAGATTAATGATTCGTATAAATTACTTAAGGGAAAATGTTCCGAAGAAATCCAACGAATAACTAAAAACCCTGTTATAGAGAAAAAAGTAGCTATCATCCCTTTTTCTGACGAATTACGTAATCCTTCAATTTCGTCAACTAATAAGTTCATCAAATGAATTATAATCACAATTGAGATGATTGAAAAGGAAATATGAGTTAATATATGTTCTAAGGTCACAAATATCATAAAGAAGAGTCCCTTTTAAATAATTAAAATTGGGGAGAGGATTAAATAAAATCTAAAATATAATATTTTAAATATCTTATAGATTCTATTAGATCTATTGTGTCTATATTATTAATATTAATAATTATTTATGCCGCCACTCGGACTCGAACCGAGATGCTCTAGCACTGCTTCCTAAGAGCAGCGTGTCTACCAATTTCACCATGGCGGCTTACCTTAAATAATAATAGAAAATTTATGTTGAATTGTATATATTCAATATAATTTAGGAAACAATGAAGAAAGATGGATTTCTATTCATATGGAAATGTTCAATATCAATAATATTTAATTAGTATCTTCATCTTCGTAAGTTCATTTTTAATAATCAACTTTTCCGTACTAGAAACCTAGCTCTTGTTTATCCAGAACAGTCAGAACTCAAAAGCTTCGTTCTCAGTCGGGGTATAAAATTCATAATTTTTTTTTCTAATAATGATTTTGAGACCCAAACACCTTAGTATAAAGTGTAATGAAATATTCAGATTTTTCTTTGTCTATCGTAATTTGTAATTGTGCTTTTCAAAATAGAAAAGCACAATTCATAGGAAAGAAAAAATCATCTCACGAATTCAATATCAATCAATATGAATTTTGATAAATAGAATATAATAGAAATATAGAAAATAGAAAATACACAATACTGAGTACTTTGAATCAAGTAGAAAGAAAGATTCTTCTTTTTTATATTACCTAGCTCTAACTAATAAGGAGAAGTGAAATACAAATACAATACATTTAGTAAAATTGAATCGTTTGTCTTCCAATTCAAAAATGGAAATTTGGAAGTTCTTTGAAACATGTCAATTAATATTTTTACAAGACTTTTTTTTGTCGCACAAAAAAACTTTTTGACTGTCCGGTGGAAATAGATTTAGCTAAAGAAAAAGCTTTTACTGCCTCTAAAGATCCTTTTTTTTTCCAAAGATTTCTACGAATATGCTTTTTTGACATAGAAGTACGTTTTTTTGGAACTGCCATTCAAAAGATAGGTGACTCCTTTTTATCGTTGTATGTGAAAGACATATACTGTTTAAAATAAATTACTTTTTCTTAGTCATTATCTATACTTAATTCCATAAATTTCCTCAATAATATCATAACATACAAATAGAAAAAAAGAATAAAATAAAAGAAATAAGAAAAAAAAAATATTCTAAAATGATTCTATTGTCATAGACAAATAGATTTCAATTTTCTATCTTCATTCTGATATTTGCATAATGTAATAATTACATACGTATTTTATATTTATTGTTTTATAAAATTGCTTTATAAAAGAATATATACAAAAAAATATACAAAAAAAGTAATCTAATTTTACTATTTCATATTATTTCATATATATTAAAATATTAGATTCATATATATACAATATTGCAAATATTCATATTTAATATTAAGAATAGTAAGAGAAAATATTTATCTAATTTATCTAAATAGTAAACTATATAGTATATAAAAGAAAAGATTCTATATAAATATTATACAATAAAAAAAAGAAAGAAAAATAGAAAAATAGAAAGAGATAAATAAATCTGTAACTGAACTTTAATATAAAGAAAATAAATCTATTTTAAATCTAAAAATATATCATATATCTATAAATTACATAATTTTACATTTTACATAATTAGAATATAATGTAAAGGGAAAATCCAATTATTCAAAATCTAATATGATGTCATATTATTTCAAAAATATCTTTCTTTTCTAGAGTTTTAAGTTAATTAATAACTAAGTAATAAACTTGACTAATTATTTGGTCATATTATTTGATATATGACCAACCTATTGCAACTTTTATTTCAAATATTTAATAAAACAAAAAGTCATAATTCCAATATTTGTATTTTTGTATTTGATCTTTTTCATATTTTTTTCTTATTGTTTTGTTCTTTTCGAAAGAGATCAGAATTGGTGAATTGGAAACAATTATAAGAAAAAAGAACAATTTGGTTTCTTATGGAATATACATATAAATATGCATGGATAATACCCCTTTTTCCGCTCCCAGTTACTATGTCAATAGGATTTGGACTTCTACTTATTCCGACAGCAACAAAAGATCTTCGTCGTATGTGGGCTTTCCTAAGTGTTTTACTACTTAGTATAGCTATGTGGTTTTCGGCTAATCTGTCTATTCAGCAAATAAATGGAAGTTTGACCTATCAATATCTATGGTCTTGGACCATCAATAATGATTTTTTATTAGAGTTCGGACACTTGATCGATCCACTTACTTCTATTATGTCAATACTAATTACTACTGTTGGAATCTTGGTTTTTATTTATAGTGACAATTATATGTCTCATGACCAAGGATATTTGAGATTTTTTGCTCATATGAGTTTTTCCAATGCTTCAATGTTGGGATTAGTTACTAGTTCCAATTTGATACAAATTTATATTTTTTGGGAACTAGTGGGAATGTGTTCGTATTTATTGATAGGTTTTTGGTTCACACGACCCGTTGCAGCAAGTGCTTGTCAAAAAGCTTTTGTAACTAATCGTATAGGAGATTTTGGTTTATTATTAGGGACCTTAGGATTTTATTGGATAACTGGTAGTTTTGAATTTCGGGATTTGTTCCAAATAGTGAATACCTTGATCCATAATAATGGGGTCAATTCTTTATTTGCTACTTTATGTGCCTTTTTATTATTTGTCGGTGCAGTTGCTAAATCCGCACAATTCCCCCTTCACGTATGGTTACCCGATGCCATGGAAGGCCCCACTCCTATTTCGGCTCTTATACACGCTGCTACTATGGTAGCAGCAGGGATTTTTCTTGTAGCTCGGCTTCTTCCTCTTTTCATAGTTATACCTTACATAATGAATCTCATTTGTTTAGTAGGTATAATAACAGTACTTTTAGGAGCTACTTTAGCTCTTGCCCAAAGAGACATTAAAAGAAGTTTAGCTTATTCTACAATGTCTCAATTGGGTTATATTATGTTAGCTCTAGGCATAGGTTCTTATCGAGCTGCTTTATTTCATTTGATCACCCATGCTTATTCTAAAGCTTTATTGTTTTTGGGATCCGGATCCATTATTCATTCAATGGAACCTATTGTTGGATATTCACCAGAGAAAAGTCAGAATATGGTTCTTATGGGAGGTTTAACAAAATATGTTCCAATTACAAAAATTACTTTTTTTTTAGGTACACTTTCTCTTTGTGGTATTCCACCTCTTGCTTGTTTTTGGTCCAAAGATGAAATTCTTTACGATAGTTGGTTGTACTCACCAATTTTCGCACTAATAGCTTGGTTCACAACAGGATTAACCGCATTTTATATGTTTAGGATGTATTTACTTACCTTTGATGGGTATTTGCGCATTCATTTTCAAGATTATAGTAGTTTTAGTAGTACAAAAAAGAGCTCGTTTTATTCAATATCTCTATGGGGAAAAGGGACACTTAAGAAAATCAATAGTAATTTCTTTTTTTCAAAAATGAATAAGAATAAGGTTTGTTTTTTTTCAAAAAATATATCTAAAATTGACGAGAATGTAAGAAGTAAGATACGAGACTTTAGTACTTACTTTAGAAATAGATACACTTATATGTATCCTCACGAATCAAGCAATACTATGTTATTTCCTCTCCTTATATTAGTACTATTAACTTTGTTCATTGGATCAATAGGAATTTCTTTTAACGGAGGAGTAATAGATTTGGATCTATTATCAAAATGGTTAACTCCATCTACAACCCTTTTTCATCAGAAATTGAATTCTTCTGAGGATTGGTATGGATTTTTTTCAAATGCTTTTTTTTCAGTAAGTATAGCTCTTTTCGGACTATTTATAGCATCTATTTTTTATGGATCTATTTATTCATCTTTCAAAAATTTGAGCTTAATTAATTTCTTTTTAAAAAGAGTTCCTAAAAGAATTATTCTGGACAAAATAAAAGGTATGATATACAATTGGTCATATAATCGTGGTTATATAGATATTTTTTATACTGGGATTTTCACCATGAGTATAAGAGGGTTAGCCGAGCTAACTCAGTTTTTTGATAAATATATAATTGATGGAATTCTAAATGGGATTGGTGTTGCAAGTTTCTTTATGGGCGAAGGAATAAAATATATGGGAGGTGGACGAATCTCATCTTATTTATTCTTGTATTTTTATTATGTGTCAATCTTTTTATTCATTCTTTTCTTTTTCTCTTCTTTCAGTCTTCCCAATTCCCAATTTTCTTGATGGGTCTCCAGATCAGAATCTTCGTAAACTGGGCTATCTTGATAGCGTGCCTCTTTCAAGTGAAATTCATCCTTTGTTTTTTCCTTTCCACTCACTCGGATCTCTTCCGTTTCATCTATTTTGTCCAGATCCTCCTTTTCTTCCGAAAAAAGGTTTTCTTCGGTGGATCCCTCTTGTTCCTGTTTAGTCTCCTTCATTTCGTAAGTTGTTTCTACATCGCTTTCTTCCGTTTCTGAGGTTTCTTTCTCTTTCAGTTTCTTAGTGACAATAGGCGACGGCATTCTGCCTAAATAGTAAACACAGGTGATAAATAAGAGAATACTAAAGATTCGAGCCATAGAATTTCTCAATTCTGACACAAGATACTTATTAGATCGAATAGAATGATTTTGCCGTATCCAGAATAATACCAATCCAACCCATTTCATGAATAAAATGTGACCAATTAACCAACCAACAAAACTACTTGTTAAAAATAAAATCTTGTTGTTGCATCGAAACATATAAATGTTGACTAATCTGGCTAACGTGGAACTTGGTAAAATGAAATGGTTGAATAATTGAAAAATTAGATTATTCAGGAATACACATTGAATGCTGAGATTACGCATTGAATTTCTGGTAGTAGATCCATAATCAAAAAAGTTTTTATGATTGTTCCAGAAGAAATGAAACAAAAGATACGGTAGAACTAGGACAGTTATTGTATGAGGTCTACCCAATGCTAGATGCAGAGGCGCATAATAGATCGATATGAACATCATGAGCTGTCCCGCAATAAAACCAGTTGTTGCTGATACCTCCTTCTCGGTTCCTTCTTCCATAACCCGAGCTCGGAGAAGGAAGAGATAAGAGGGCCCTATGGAGAATGTGGTCAGAAATCCATAATAGAGCCCGACCACAACGACCGAATTTATTATCTTCATGCATAAGGA